TCTTTCTTTATATTCATAGGATAGAACAATTATTTCTTTTTTCGATTTGAAATAGCTAGTGATCCCCCCGCGTGTGTTGTATCAAATTCAAATCGAAAAAAGAAATAATTGAAATAATTAAACAACACCTACTTGTTTTTTTGTTAATAGAACCCTAGTGATTGTATTTGGATGCGTATTAGGATAGTAAATGAAATATTCAAATGATTTTTTATCGAATGACTATTCATCTATTGTATTTTTCATGTAAATATGTGCAACAAGGCTTTATGGAAAAAGGGTGGTTCAACTCGATGTTGTCCAAAAAAAAGGAGTTAGAATACGGGTATGGGCTAAGTAAATCAATGGGCAGCCTTGGTTCTATTGAAAATACCAGTGTAAGTGAAGACCCGATTAGAAATGATATAGATAAAAACACTCTTAGTGGGAGCGATAGTGACAATTCTAGTTACAGTAATGTTGATCATTTAGTCGGCGTTAGAGACATTCATAATTTCGTACCTGATGATACTTTTTTAGTTAGGGATAATAATAGGGACAGTTATTTCATATGTTTTGATATTGAAAATCAAATTTTTGAGATTGACAATGCTCATTCTTTTCTAAGTGAACTAGAAAGCTCTTTTTCTAATTCTCGGAATTTTTGTTATCTAAATAGTGTATCTAATAGTGATGATCCCCACTATGATCCTTACATATATGATACTAAATATAGTTGGAATAAACACATTACTAGCTGTATTGACAGCTATTTTCGTTCTCAAATTTGTATTGATAGTTACATTTTAAGTGGTATTGTCAATTACAATGACAATTACATTTCTAGTTACATTTTTGATGAAAGCAGAAATAGTAGTGAAACCCAGAGTTCAAGTATAAAAACGAGTCCGGCTGGTAGTGAGTTAACTATAACAGAAACGGAAAATTCTAATGATCTAGATTTTACTCAAAAATATAGGCATTTATGGGTTCAATGCGAAAATTGTTATGGATTAAATTATAAGAAATTTTTGAAATCAAAAATGAATATTTGCGAACACTGTGGACATCATTTGAAAATGAGTAGTTCAGATAGAATAGAACTTTTGATTGATCCAGGTACTTGGGTTCCTATGGATGAAGATATGGTCTCTGTGGATACCATTGAATTTCCGTTGGAAGAGGAATCTTACAAAGATCGTATTGATTCTTATCAAAGAAAAACAGGATTAACTGAGGCTGTTCAAACAGGCACAGGTCAACTAAACGGTATTCCCATAGCAATTGGGGTTATGGATTTTCAGTTTATGGGGGGTAGTATGGGCTCCGTAGTTGGCGAGAAGATCACTCGTTTGATCGAATATGCTACCAATCGGTTTTTGCCTCTTATTCTAGTGTGTGCTTCCGGAGGAGCACGCATGCAAGAAGGAAGTTTGAGCTTGATGCAAATGGCTAAAATAGCTTCCGCTTTATATGATTATCAATCAAAGAAAAAGTTATTCTATGTATCAATCCTTACATCTCCTACTACTGGTGGGGTGACAGCCAGTTTTGGTATGTTGGGCGATATCATTATTGCCGAACCCAATGCCTACATTGCATTTGCGGGTAAAAGAGTAATTGAACAAACATTGAATACGACAGTACCTGAGGGCTCACAAACGGCTGAATATTTATTCCATAAGGGCCAATTCGACCTAATCGTACCACGTAATCTTTTAAAAGACGTTCTGAGTGAGTTATTTCAGCTCCACGCTTTCTTTTCTCTGAATCAAAATTCAATCAAGTGGATCCTTAATAAAAAAAATATATTAATTAATCAAAATATAAATTATTATTTTTTTTTTTATAAAACGAGTAGTTATTTAGTTTATAGAAATCAAAGCCAAAATCCATTCTACGGATTTTGGCTTGGTAGCATTTGATAACATAAGATTTAATTGTAAAAATAATTATGCGGATCATTTTTTTTTACCGACATTGCCGATTACTAATCAGTAAAAACCTCTATCAAAAAAAAAAGAATGCATTCCTTCTTCCGCTAAATTAAAATTAGGCAAGGAGAATAAAGCGAATTTCACGTTCTCTTCTTATGTGTATATAATTCAAATATAGAAAATTAAAAAGTGAAAAGTACAGAATCTTGCATCTTTCGATATTTTTTTAGAATCCCCAGTTTTACTAAGACTCCCTATTCCCGGATCGGATTGTAACAAATTTTTCAGGAAGTTGTAAGAAACTCTTTCTTTATTTTATTCCATTTTATGAAATTCAAATTATAAGACAAAAACAAGATAATAAAAAAGGCGATTATCATATATATATATATTTCATGTAGAAAGATGAAAAATTATATTTATTTAGTTCGACATTCCTTGCACTTATTTTATTATATTTATATATTTTTTATTATATCACATATACTCACTTAGATATGCTTAGTATAATTCTATATGAATTATAAATAATGATTATAAGATACCTTTATAACAATATAAATAACAATATAACAATAACAGGTAAAAATAGTAAATCCAGGTATCCATTTTATGACAAATTTACCCTCTTTTTTTGTGCCTTTCGTGGGCCTAATATTGCCGGCAATTGCGATGGCTTCTTTATCTCTTCATATTCAAAAAAACAAGATTTTTTAGATATCGATATGATGGGGCTAAATCTCATCTATTTTGTTTTTTTTTTTCAAGATTTAGACTTAGACCATAACACAGATATCTATTTCTTAGAATAAAATATGTGATGTGGTTTCCCCCGAACATAAAGAAACTATTATTGTTATTCGTGTGTAAACATGATATATGAGTAAATAAATTATAGCTATTTGCAACGAAATCAAATCGGGATCGGGGCGAATGCCTTAAATGTAAAGTGAATATATCTATATGTATGTGGATATCTATAGGAAATCATACGAAATGGATATTATTATTTTATATCTAACCAATTCGATGAATTACTCCTAAAATAAAAGTTCACATCAGAATAGTGCTAGTTGATGGGAGTTATTTCGGAAACACACAAAAAGTCAAATTAATTTGGGTTATTCTCTCAATTTCAATAAAATGCAACTAGATCTAGTATGAATTGGCGATCAGAACATATATGGATAGAACTTATAGCAGGGTCTCGAAAAACAAGTAATTTCTGCTGGGCCTTTATCCTTTTTTTAGGTTCATTAGGGTTTTTATTAGTTGGAATTTCCAGTTATCTTGGTAGAAATTCGATATCTTTATTTCCGCCTACGCAAATCATTTTTTTTCCACAGGGGATCGTGATGTCTTTCTACGGAATTGCGGGTCTCTTTATTAGCTCTTATTTGTGGTGCACAATTTCGTGGAATGTAGGTAGTGGTTATGATCGGTTCGATAGAAAAGAAGGAATAGTGTGTATTTTTCGTTGGGGATTTCCTGGAAAAAATCGTCGCATCTTCCTCCAATTCTTTATGAAAGACGTCCAGTCCATCAGAATAGAAGTGAAAGAGGGTATTTATGCTCGTCGTGTCCTTTATATGGAAATCAGAGGCCATGGCGCTATTCCTTTGACTCGTACTGATGAGAATTTGACTCCACGAGAACTTGAGCAAAAAGCTGCTGAATTGGCTTATTTCTTGCGTGTACCAATTGAAGTATTTTAAAAAATGAATTGAAACTGAAATGAAAAGAATGAATGCTTTTTTTTATTTTCAATAGAGAGATTATATCTTGTAGATTCTCTTTTTTTTTTGTTTTGTCAATCAATTTTTCTTTTTATCCCTTTTTGTACTTCTTAATTACCAAACGATTGGGATGCTTATAACGATAGCTTTTTTGTCTTGTTTTGGTAGTCATTTTTTTTATCAGAATCACAATATTCTTCAGAAAATTCTCTCAATTATTCCCGGACTATGCGTCGTTTTTTTTTTTTTTCAAAAAATTGGATATTTTGATAGAAAGAGAGTTCTTTCGTTTCAAAATCTGAATAATATTTGTTACTTGAAGGGGCTCTTTCATGCATTTCTTTATTGAAAGGGGTCACTCTCTTCGAATTTTAGCAAGTGATAGATTTGTAAACAATCTCTTTATTCGAAGTGGATTCTTTTTTATTCCATTTCTGTATTATTTATAAATTCAAGTACTAACCGCTGAATCATACACAAAAAAAGCGGGGAATAGATTCGTGGGCTCGATAACTTGTAATAGAACTGATCCTTGATAGGAATATTAGTTAGTATCATATAGCGTCAACGAATGGGGTGAGTTCATTAAAAATTCAAAGACGAAAAAATGGCAAAAAAGAAAGCATTCATTCCCCTTCTATATCTTGCATCTATAGTATTTTTGCCCTGGTGGATCTCTCTCTCATTTACTAAAAGTCTGGAATCTTGGGTTACTAATTGGTGGGATACTAGGCAATCCGAAATTTTTTTGAATGATATTCAAGAAAAGAGTATTCTAAAAAAATTCATAGAATTAGAGGAACTCTTACTCTTGGACGAAATGATAAAGGAATACCCGGGAACACATCTACAAAAGCTTCGTATCGGAATCTACAACGAAACGATCCAATTGATCAAGATGCACAATGAAGATTGTATCCATACGATTTTGCACTTCTCGACAAATATGATCTGTTTCGTTATTCTAAGTGGTTATTCTATGCTAGGTAATGAAGAACTTGTTATTCTTAACTATTGGGTTCAAGAATTTCTATATAACTTAAGCGACACAATCAAAGCCTTTTCCATTCTTTTAGTAACTGATTTATGTATAGGATTCCATTCGCCCCACGGTTGGGAACTAATGATTGGATCTGTCTACAAAGATTTTGGATTTGCTCATAATGATCAAATTATATCCGGTCTTGTTTCTACCTTTCCGGTCATTCTAGATACAATTTTAAAATATTTGATTTTCCGTTATTTAAATCGTGTATCTCCCTCACTTGTAGTGATTTATCATTCAATGAATGACTGAAAAATGATTCACTGATCCAATTAGAATGGTTGGTTGTTACTTTGTACATAA